CGACCTCCTAGAGTTCAACTCCCGCTCTCAACCCATGAACAATATGAGTCCGAAGCTTCTTTCGTAACTCCCGGAATTTCTTCGTAGTGACTCCGTTCCATGCCTCATTTCATAGGGAAGCCCAAAGTGGCTCTATTTCATTCTATTTCACTTCCTAGCACTTCCTATCATTTAATATCCATCCCTTTGGTCTTATTTACATAAGAGATGTCATTTATAGTCTATCTCTTTCTATATATGGAAAGTCAAGAAATTCTCATCGAAACATCGAGAAATTGTGCATTGCATATAGAAAACTCTAAAGAAAGAAAAAAAGGAGACCCATGCCATGATTTTCAAATCTTTTCTACCTTTTCTACTTAGTAGTCTAAGTTTCTCGATGAGGATAATTAATTCGGTCGTTGTGGTCGGACTCTATTATGGATTTCTGACCACATTCTCCATAGGTCCCTCTTAGATCTTCTTTCTCCAATCTTGGATTAGGGAAGAAGGAGATATTCGCGACTACTGGCGGTTTCATTATGGGGCAGCTCATGATCTTCATATCGATCTATTATCCACCTCTGCATCTATTCTTTCTTAGCTAAACGGGTGGAAGATCCATCCAATTTGGTTATATCATGGACTCGAAAAGCGGATCTGAATGTGACTGAAATGCACGATCTTCACAGGTATCACTTTTCACGATACCTAAAAGATGGAATAGCGATTTTCGAACCATTTCCTATACGAGAATGGTTTCCATTACTTTGAGAAATGGATTCTATATCAAACTATAGCTATTGCATTAAAGAAGAAAAGAAACTAATAGAAGTCGAAGACGCGGAATGGTAGTGAATAGAGAGAAAGATTCTTCTGATTTTCTTGTTCCTGAAAATATTCTATCTATCTCCTAGACGCCGTAGAGAATTGAGAATTTTCATGTCTTTCAATTCTCGTACTCGTAATTGGAAAGTTACGGAAGGAGGTCCATCATTTTGCAATGAAAACAACATAAAAAACTCTGGACAATTTCGAAATCAGGCCAAGCGTCTTAATACATATGCAAAAAAATTCATTATTGGCCCACCATTGATTAGAAGATTTAGCTTGTATGAATCGCTATTGGTTTGATACGAATAATGGCAGTCGTTTCAGTATGTTAAGGATACAGATGTATCCACAATTCATTTAGAGTTACTTAATAGCCTATTTCTTATACCATATCTCTATCCCGTGAAATTCTCGAGCCGAAAGATGGATGCATATGCTGTGTTTCATTTTGCTAAACGATATCAATTAAATGGTGTATCAATTCCATAAATTGGATATAGCAATAAATAAATCAGCAAAATTCTTTTATTTTAGATAGAAGAAATGTTTCTTCTATCTAAAATAAAAGAATGTACCCTTCTATCCAAATCCAATTTGCATCGATAAAATAAATCCAAATTCCAGTAGTAGATGAATAATTGCAAATTTTTGTGTGTACGAGATTAGAATAACTTCAAAATAACTGACATAATTTTGTATTTTTCCTGATCAGAAAAATACATGAAAAAGAAAGGAGGTAGAAAAATTTTGGGATTTATGGTTAAAGAAGAAAAAGAAGAAAACAGGGGTTCTGTTGAATTTCAAGTATTCAGTTTCACCAATAAGATACGGAGACTTGCTTCACATTTGGAATTACACAAAAAAGATTTTTCATCGGAAAGAGGTCTACGAAGACTTTTGGGAAAACGTCAACGTTTGCTGGCTTATTTGGCAAAGAAAAATAGAGTACGTTATAAGAAATTAATCAGTCAGTTGGATATTCGGGAGAAGTAATTTAATCGTTCGAATTTTTTTCTTATTTTATTAGTAGTCTTATAGTAGTCTTAGATTTTTCATTTTGATGAGCCTCGTTTTGAGGAATTCATGGAATAATCCATTTTCATGGAATAATGAATTAAGGAAGAAAGGATATGAGTCTACCGCTTACAAGAAAAGATCTCATGATAGTCAATATGGGCCCTCAGCACCCATCAATGCATGGTGTTCTTCGACTGATCGTTACTCTCGATGGTGAAGATGTTATTGATTGTGAACCCATATTAGGCTATTTACACAGAGGAATGGAAAAAATCGCGGAAAACCGAACTATTATACAATACTTACCTTATGTAACACGGTGGGATTATTTAGCTACTATGTTTACAGAAGCAATAACGGTAAATGCACCAGAATTCTTGGAAAATATTCAAATACCCCAAAGAGCCAGCTATATTAGGGTAATTATGTTAGAGTTGAGCCGTATAGCTTCTCACTTGTTATGGCTTGGACCTTTTATGGCGGATCTAGGCGCACAGACCCCTTTTTTCTATATTTTTAGAGAGAGAGAATTGATATATGATCTATTTGAAGCTGCTACAGGTATGCGAATGATGCATAATTACTTTCGCATCGGAGGGGTAGCCGCCGATCTACCTTATGGATGGGTCGATAAATGTTTAGATTTCTGTGATTATTTTTTACGAGGAGTTGTTGAATATCAACAACTTATTACACGGAATCCCGTTTTTTTAGAACGAGTTGAAGGAGTCGGTTTTATTAGCGGAGAAGAAGCAGTAAATTGGGGCTTATCGGGACCGATGTTACGAGCTTCTGGAATACAATGGGATCTTCGTAAAGTTGATCCTTATGAGTCTTACAACCAATTCGATTGGAAAGTCCAATGGCAAAAAGAGGGGGATTCATTAGCTCGCTATTTAGTACGAATGGGTGAAATGAGGGAATCCATCAAAATTATTCAACAGGCTGTAGAGAAAATTCCTGGAGGCCCTTATGAGAATTTAGAAGTCCGACGCTTTAAGAAAACAAAGAATTCCGAATGGAATGATTTTGAATATCGATTTCTTGGTAAAAAACCTTCGCCCAATTTTGAATTGTCAAAGCAAGAGCTTTATGTAAGAGTGGAAGCTCCAAAAGGTGAATTGGGAATTTATCTGGTAGGAGATGATAGTCTTTTCCCCTGGAGATGGAAAATTCGTCCACCCGGTTTTATTAATTTGCAAATTCTTCCTCAACTAGTTAAAAAAATGAAATTGGCTGATATCATGACGATATTAGGTAGTATAGATATCATTATGGGGGAAGTTGATCGTTGAAATGATAATAGATAGGGTAGAGATAGAAACTATCAATTCTTTTTCGAAATCGGAATTATTAAAAGAAGTCTATGGACTGATATGGATTCTACCCATTTTGACCCTCCTACTGGGAATCACAATAGAAGTACTCGTAATTGTGTGGTTAGAAAGAGAAATATCCGCATCGATACAACAACGTATTGGTCCTGAATATGCTGGCCCCCTGGGACTGCTTCAAGCTATAGCCGATGGAACTAAGCTACTTTTTAAGGAGGATATCCTGCCATCCCGAGGAGATATTCCTTTATTTAGCATTGGACCTTCTATAGCAGTCATATCAATTTTATTAAGTTTTTTAGTTATCCCTTTGGGATATCGTTTTGTTTTAGCCGATCTTAGTATTGGTGTTTTTTTATGGATTGCCATTTCAAGTATTGCTCCTATTGGTCTTCTTATGGCAGGATATAGCTCAAATAATAAATATTCTTTTTCAGGCGGTCTACGAGCTGCTGCTCAATCTATTAGTTATGAAATACCATTAACTTTTTGTGTGCTAGCAATATCTCTACGTGTGATTCGTTAAAATAGGATCTTTTTCCTCCAAAATCCATTGAATATTTATCTTCCTTTTCTTATTCTGTATTCGGGTTGGTAAGTTAAACTAGATAGCTATATGAGTGAAACAAAACAGCTTATTAATTTGTAGTAAAAAGAAAAAATCTCATTTCCTACGTACAAGAAAAAAGTTGAAGTAAACATAAGTAGTGTAAACTCTTTACCCCAAGGTTGAGATTTTTTGATTAGTCATCATATCTTGAAGCGGGCAAGAATAAAGGATTCGCGATATGGAATTCCATTACTAGAATATTCCGAGTTATTACTATACTATAACTTATAATCATAAGGGGAATCCATCAAAAATTAGTGAGGGGTTAGGAACACTAAAGTACATAAAGGATTAGTAATGAGGGAATCTAAGGCATTAGAGATTTTTCCTCATAAAAGGAATCATAATAAGGACTTGAAATTGGTGGAAATGATCAAGTAGTACTTTCTTCGGATTCCGATCCAGAGTATGTTCCCTTTCACTTGTTAAAGAAATGGCTATCAAGAACGAATTAATCCTTTATTCCTTTTTTCTTTTTAAGTACCCTTCCCCGGGGAAAGAAGAATAGGACAAAAGATATGGAATGCAATACAAAAAAAAGATATTTATTTATTCTTTCCTTCCTCTATTCATATTAATACAGAATTCCTCATGAATTAATGCCTAATTCTTTTCATTTATTAATTGCTATAACGAGTGTTTTATTCCAAGATTAAGTTATTACTGAACAAAGAAAAATTTTCATTATATTATAAAGGACGAGATCAATTCGGAAGCGCTTTTTGTTATTCTAGCAGACGGAATTCCTTTGGTCTAATTTAGGACTTTCCAATCGATTTTATCTTACCTAATTCTATCTATGCCCAGGGGGATAATACCGAAACGAAACAACCCTTTCCTTTTTTCTGATCATAGAGAAGCCGTATGAAGCTAAGGTTTCATGTACGGTTTTGGAATAGCGGTGGGAACTGTGATGTTATCATCGACTATGATTATCTAACAGTTCAAGTACAGTTGATATAGTTGAAGCACAGTCAAAATATGGTTTTTTTGGATGGAATCTTTGGCGTCAGCCTATAGGTTTTCTGGTTTTTCTAATTTCTTCTTTGGCAGAATGTGAAAGATTACCCTTTGATTTACCAGAAGCAGAGGAAGAATTAGTAGCAGGTTATCAAACTGAATATTCTGGTATCAAATATGGTTTATTTTATCTTGTTTCTTACCTAAATTTATTAGTTTCCTCTTTATTTGTAACAGTTCTCTACTTAGGCGGGTGGAATTTCTCTATTCCCTATATATCCTTTTTTGAATTTTTCCAAATGAATAAAATGGTTGGAATTTTGGAAATGACAATGGGTATCTTTATTACATTAACTAAAGCTTATTTATTTCTCTTCATTTCTATCACAATAAGATGGACTTTACCCAGGATGAGAATGGATCAGTTATTAAATCTTGGATGGAAATTTCTTTTACCTATTTCCCTGGGCAATCTCTTATTAACAACTTCTTCCCAACTTGTTTCACTATAAATAAGATAATACAATAACAGTAAGAATATTTTCAACACAAAAGTTCTCTCAAACAAGAGAAAGAAACATACCTTTTTCATAGATATTTAGAATATGTTCCCTATGGTAACTGGGTTCATGAGTTATGGTCAACAAACAATACGCGCTGCAAGGTACATTGGTCAAAGTTTCCTAATTACCTTATCCCACACAAATCGTTTACCTATAACGATTCACTACCCTTATGAAAAATCAATTACATCGGAGCGTTTCCGGGGGCGAATCCACTTTGAATTTGATAAATGTATTGCTTGTGAAGTATGTGTTCGCGTATGCCCGATAGATCTACCCCTTGTGGATTGGAGATTTGAAAAGGATATTAAAAGGAAACAATTGCTTAATTATAGTATTGATTTCGGAGTTTGTATATTTTGTGGTAATTGTGTTGAGTACTGTCCGACAAGCTGTTTATCAATGACTGAAGAATATGAACTTTCTACTTATGATCGTCATGAATTGAATTACAATCAAATTGCTTTGAGTCGGTTACCAATCTCCATAATGGGAGATTACACAATTCAAACAATTAGGAATTCGACTCAAAGTAAAATAGACGAAGAAAAATCTTGGAATTCAAGAACGGTTACTAATTATTAGTTACTAGGATTTTTCTTTTTTGTTAGAAAAATCCAATAGTTTTTTATTAACTATAAAGAAAAACGAATAACTACTGCTTATTGCAAATTATTCCTGATTTAAAATGAGAGTAGATTTTCGTAATGTGATTTCTAACTATACAACTTATATACAAAAAAATATCCTAATCCCTTTTTCCTTCCTTGAATCTTTTAGTTTTAGTCAGTTCATGAAAAATTTTATACTATTAATTTCTTCTTATCCATAATGGATTTACCTGGACCAATACATGAGATTCTTGTGCTATTTTGGGGATTTGTTCTTCTACTAGGAGGTCTAGGAGTAGTATTACTTACCAACCCAATTTATTCTGCCTTTTCGCTGGGATTAGTTCTTGTTTGTATATCCTTATTCTATATTTTATTGAATTCCTACTTTGTAGCTGTCGCACAACTTCTTATTTATGTGGGAGCTATAAATATTTTGATCATATTTGCCGTAATGTTCGTAAATGGCTCAGAATGGTCTAAAAATAATAATTATTGGACTATTGGAGATGGGTTCACTTCACTCGTTTGTATAACTATTCTTTTTTCACTAATGACTACTATCCCAGATACGTCATGGTATGGAATTCTTTGGACTACAAGATCAAACCAAATAGTAGAACAGGGTCTCATAAATAACGTTCAACAAATTGGGATTCATTTAGCAACTGATTTTTATCTTCCGTTTGAACTCATTTCCATAATTCTTCTAGTTTCTTTAATAGGTGCAATTACTATGGCTCGGCAATAAGAAATACTTAGAATTAGTCAAAATTCTTAGAATTTCAAATCTAAAATAAATAACTAAAGAATCACAATTTTGATTTAGTAAAACCCGTCTACTGCCAACAAATACCTTCTTTTCTCTTTTGTTGTGTAACTGTTCTATTCTAATTAATGGAATCGGTTCAATTCTTGTCCTCATATTGAAATGAATCGAGATTGATAAGGAGTTAGTTAATGATGTTTGAGCATGTACTTTTTTTTAGTGTCTATTTATTTTCGATTGGTATCTATGGATTGATCACAAGCCGAAACATGGTTAGAGCTCTAATATGTCTTGAACTTATACTGAATTCAATTAATCTAAATCTCGTAACATTTTCTGATCTATTTGATAGTCGCCAATTAAAAGGAGACATTTTCGCAATTTTTGTTATAGCCCTTGCGGCTGCTGAAGCAGCTATTGGACTATCCATTCTTTCTTCCATCCATCGTAACAAGAAATCAACTCGTATCAATCAATCTAATTTTTTGAATAATTAGACATAAAATCCTCTAAACAAAGGCGCACATATAATAATAATATCAAATATTAAGATGAATAGAAATCGAATACTATTTTCTTATTATTTTATTATTTTATAATATCTATTTTTTGATTAGGTTATTACATAGTATTCTTTTTTACTTATTGAATTTTTGCAATTCATTGATATTGCAATTTGAATATTGCAATAATTTATATTGAAAAGACGATAGCCAATAAATTGGCTAATTCGAATTCGTATGTACAATTCGTATAATTATGATTGTTGAAGCCAAAAATTCAAGTCTCTTGGCTCTTTTCACGCTTTCTCACAAACGGATTAAGAAATATATTGCATTATTTTATTTATTTATTTGTTGAAGTTTGGATAAACCATTGCTTCGTCTGGTGTCTACAATACATATGACTCATATAGTACTAATTTCATTTTTACCAGATCGAAAATTTTTATGTTGAAAAGGCAAATTTATAGATCCAATGTCACATTCCGTAAAAATTTATGATACATGTATAGGATGCACTCAATGTGTACGAGCTTGTCCAACAGATGTATTAGAAATGATACCCTGGGATGGGTGTAAAGCCAAGCAAATTGCTTCCGCGCCGAGAACCGAAGATTGTGTGGGTTGTAAGAGATGCGAATCCGCCTGCCCAACAGATTTTTTAAGTGTCCGCGTTTATTTAGGGCCTGAAACAACCCGCAGCATGGCTCTATCTTATTGATACGTTACAAAAAACTCCACTTGAATCGTCTGATTCCTCTTTACCGAGGAAGCCTGTGCTCGCTTATTTCGAGCACGGGCTTTTCTGGTCAAAACGTATCTTCTCTTTATCACTTTATCATGAGTTATTTTCCTTGGTTAACAATACTTGTTGTTTTGCCAATATTTGCAGGTTCATTAATTTTCTTTTTACCTCATAGGGGAAACAAAATCGTTAGGTGGTATACTATATCTATTTGTTTATTAGAATTCCTTCTAATGACTTATGCATTCTGTTATCATTTCCAATTGGAGGATCCCTTAATCCAATTAAAGGAGGATTCTAAATGGATAGATGTCTTTGATTTCCACTGGAGATTGGGAATCGATGGACTTTCATTAGGATCTATTTTATTGACAGGATTTATCACTACTTTAGCTACTTTAGCAGCTTGGCCAGTTACCCGGAATTCGCGATTATTCTATTTCCTGATGCTAGCAATGTATAGTGGTCAAATAGGATTATTTTCTTCGCGAGACCTTTTACTTTTTTTTATCATGTGGGAGTTAGAATTAATTCCTGTTTACTTACTTTTATCCATGTGGGGGGGAAAGAGGCGTCTGTATTCAGCTACAAAATTTATTTTGTATACTGCAGGCGGTTCCATTTTTTTCTTAATCGGAGTTCTAGGTATGGGCTTATATGGTTCCAACGAACCAAGATTAGATTTGGAAAGATTAATTAATCGATCATACCCTGCAACATTGGAAATACTATTTTATTTTGGCTTCCTTATTGCTTATGCTGTCAAATTGCCGATTATACCCCTACATACGTGGTTACCAGATACCCATGGGGAAGCGCATTACAGTACATGTATGCTTTTAGCGGGAATCCTATTAAAGATGGGAGCATACGGATTGATTCGGATCAATATGGAATTGTTACCTCATGCTCATTATCTATTTTCCCCCTGGTTGGTAATAATAGGAGCGATGCAAATAATCTATGCAGCTTCAACTTCTCTTGGTCAACGAAATTTCAAAAAAAGAATAGCCTACTCCTCCGTATCTCACATGGGTTTCATAATTATAGGAATTGGTTCCATAACCAACATTGGACTCAATGGAGCTATTTTACAAATACTATCCCATGGATTTATTGGTGCTACACTTTTTTTCTTGGCGGGAACGGCTTGTGATAGAATGCGTCTTGTTTATCTCGAAGAACTGGGGGGGATATCTATCCCAATGCCGAAAATTTTTACCATGTTTAGTAGCTTTTCAATGGCTTCTCTTGCCTTACCAGGAATGAGCGGTTTTGTTGCAGAATTAGTAGTATTTTTTGGACTAATTACTAGTCCAAAATTTCTGTTAATACCAAAAATGCTAATTACTTTTGTAATGGCAATTGGAATGATATTAACTCCTATTTTTTTATTATCTATGTTACGCCAGATGTTCTATGGATACAAGCTATTTCATGTTCCAAACGCAAATTTGGTGGATTCTGGACCACGAGAACTCTTTCTTTTAATCTGTATCTTTTTACCAGTAATAGGAATTGGTATTTATCCAGATTTTGTTCTCTCGCTATCGGTTGACAAGGTAGAGGCTCTCTTATCCAATTATTATCCTAAATAATTTTTTTTTTTACTAGTCCGCTCTATATTCCATAGTGGAAAAACCAAATAATTCAGAAAAAAGTAAAAAAGTCTAATTAGATCTATCTCGAATTTTTGAGAACCCTTTGAGAAGGCGTTCAAGGGTTCTCAAATCAAACAAAAATGGAAAAACTTTCATTTCACGAAGGTTTTATGTTATGTAATCATTTAGATGGTAATGTAAATGCACCATAACTATGTAAACCTATTCCTAATAGATTGATACCAAAATAGCAGATCCAAATTATAAGAAATCCTATCGAAGCTACAAGTGCGGAATTCGTACCCTTCCAATTTGGATTTGTTCTACTATGTAAATAAATTGCGAATATGGTCCAAGTAATAAATGCCCAAGTTTCCTTAGGATCCCAATTCCAATAGGATCCCCACGCCTCATTAGCCCATACTGCTCCACAAAGAATACCTATGGTTAAAAGGGTAAACCCTAGGCTAATGACACGATAACTCCAAGAATCCAAACGCTCAATTAATTGATATTTGTAATAATTTGGAAATGAAGGAAAAGAGGTGTTTTTTAAAGCACTTCTTTTTACATAGAAATATTCAATCTCACTAAACTCACTAAAGAAAAATGTTTTAAATAAAACATTTTTTTTCTTTTCTAAAAAGAAATTGAAATTCTTTCGAAATTTAATGATTAGAAGAGCGGCGGATAATAAGGATCCGCACAAAAGAGTTGCATAGCTTAGTAACATCATACTGACATGCATCATTAACCACTGAGATTGTAGAGCAGGTACTAGTATTGTGGATTGATGCATTTCAGTTAAAAGACCCGACGTGGCAAAGCCTTGCGTTAAAATAGTACTTGGCGTAGTTATTGTGCTTAAATCATTTTTAGAGTTCTGTATCTTAGGAATCGTATGAAGAATATACAGAGCCCATGAAAGGAAGATCAATGACTCATATAAATTACTTAATGGAAAATGTCCCGAAGAAGCCCAACGAGAAACTAAGAATCCTGTTATGGAGAAAAAGGTAGCTATCATTCCTTTTTCTGACGAATCACGTAATCCCCCAAGTTCACGAACTAATAAGGTTATCAAATGAATTGTAATCACAATTGAAATGGTTGAGAAAGAGATATGAGTTAGTATATGTTCTAAAGTTGCAAATAGCATAAGGAGAAGGTCCCATTACAAAATTGGAAATTTCGAATTGAATCCATTTTCTAATCTATTGTATTCTTTTTCGAGAATGCCGCCACTCGGACTCGAACCGAGATGCTTGAGCACTGCTTCCTAAGAGCAGCGTGTCTACCAATTTCACCATGGCGGCTAACTTTAAATAATAGGGAAGTTAAAAGAATAATAGTTATTTTCTCGCAAATCGTCGAGATTGGGAGAGTCCATAGAATTTAGGAACATTAGAATCTTCATTAAAATGGACTTCGTTTGGTAGTATCATTGGGGATTTTTTTAACAATAAACTCTTGCTTTGCCCAATAGAAACAAAGCTTGAAAGAGTTGGAACTGTTTTTTCTCAGTTGCAATATAGAACTCATTTTTTTCTAATTAGTTTCTCATTGAAATAAAAAAAAAATCTTTCAATCTATCCATTAGAATTTCTATAATTTCATCATTAAATACAAAGAATTTTTGATTTTAGCAAAATTTCTAGAATGAAAGCCTTTATGCTCTTATTAATATGATTTACCAAGCCTAAACCTATTTTTTTGTGAATTTTTGATAAGATAGGTAGAAGTTGTAAGTCCTATTGCAAGAATACTCTACTTTTCATAATAGAATCCTCATAATAAAATATGAGGATTCTATTATGAAAAGTTCGTTGATAGGAAAAGAATACTTAGGACACAGTATACCAAAAACTTTTGTTCTATATATCAGAGGGGTTAGTTCTAAGAATATTGTACCGAGGAATTCGACACATAAAAGTACATTCATTAATTAATCCGAATTATTCATATTAAATAATTGGAATTTCTTTGGGATAGGTCAATTCAGATTATTCCAAAATCTGATTATTTGTTTGTTTGTTGCCCAGAAAAACCCTTTGGTTTTGGATGCTCGCTGCCGCTGGAAAATGATCTTGATTTTGCTAAAGAATAAGATTGTACTATGGAAAAATAAGTCTTTTTCTTCCAAAGATTTTTACGAATACGCTTTTTTGACATCGAAGTACGTTTTTTTGGAACTGCCATTCAAAAAGGAGATTACTTTTTTCTAGTTGTATGTGAAAGACATCTATTGCCGCAAATCAATCCTTCTTTCTGTTTTTTCTTAGTATTTATACTTTTTCTTAGTATTTATACTTAGATACTGAACTGAAATTCTGAATTCTTTTTTACTTTATTTTCTCTAATGCGGATAAGACAAGAATTTTTTAGCATATTTTTCATATATATTTTATACTTTGTTTTAATAATATAGAATATATACAAAGGTTTTCTATTTAAATCAATTTATATATTAAGTATACTCCATATATAGATCTACGGCCTATCCCCCATATAAGATGGGGGGATAAAAGGAAGGGAAAATTCAAATAGTTAATTAAGCTCAGAATGGTATTCCATAATGGAATTCCAATCAAAACAAAAAAATACTTAGTCTCTTAAACAAGACATTCTAAAACTTAGGTAATTCTAGTCATTAGGATTTCAGTTCTATATGAAGTAAGGAATATTCGATAATTTCCTATAAACATAGGTTTTCATTGGAATTCAATCAATCAGTTACGAAACATGAGAGCTGCTTCATCTTCATTTTAATAGAAAGAAATACAAAAATGAATAGAAAGTAAAATGATTCAATCCTTTTTTGTATTTTAACAAATATCCTTCTTTAGGTAATAACTAGGTAACAAAGTTATTTAATTACCTTTTGAATTTAACCAAGTAAACCCATTCTTAATTTTTGATTATTTCAATGAGAGAAATTTGGAAAAATTAAGAATTCCAGTATTTTGTCTTATTCTTATTTTTTTGAATTCCTTCAGAAAGAGATAAGAATTGGTTTGGTGAATCGGAAACAATTTTATTTTATAGAAAAATTTCAAGTAAAAATTGCAATTTCTTTTCTTATGGAACATACATATCAATATGCATGGGTAATCCCTCTTCTCCCACTTCCAGTTATTATGTCAATGGGGTTTGGACTTATTCTTATTCCGACAGCAACAAAAAATCTTCGTCGCATATGGGCTTTTCCTTGTGTTTTACTCTTAAGTATAGCTATGGTATTCTCAGTTCACCTATCTATTCAACAAATAAATGGAAGTTCTATCTATCAATATCTATGGTCTTGGACCGTCAATAATGATTTTTCCTTAGAATTTGGATACTTGATCGACCCGCTTACTTCTATTATGTTAATACTAATTACTACTGTAGGAATCCTCGTTCTTATTTATAGTGACGATTATATGTCTCACGATGAAGGATATTTGAGATTTTTTGTTTATATAAGTTTTTTCAATACTTCTATGTTGGGATTGGTTACTAGTTCCAATTTGATACAAATTTATTTTTTTTGGGAACTTGTGGGAATGTGTTCCTATTTATTGATAGGCTTTTGGTTTACACGGCCAATTGCAGCGAGTGCTTGTCAAAAAGCTTTTGTAACTAATCGTGTAGGGGATTTTGGTCTGTTATTAGGAATTTTAGGTTTTTTTTGGATAACAGGTAGTTTAGAGTTTCGGGATTTGTTCAAAATAGCTAATAACTGGATTCCTAATAATGGGATTAATTCCTTACTTACTACTTTGTGTGCTTTTTTATTATTCCTTGGTGCAGTTGCGAAATCTGCACAATTCCCTCTTCACGTATGGTTACCCGATGCTATGGAAGGACCCACTCCCATTTCGGCTCTTATACACGCAGCAACTATGGTTGCTGCGGGGATTTTTCTTCTAGCTCGACTTCTTCCTCTTTTCATATCCCTACCTTTAATAATGAGTTTCATTTCTTTAGTAGGTACAATAACACTCTTCTTAGGAGCTACTTTAGCTCTTGCTCAGAGAGATATTAAAAGAAGCTTAGCCTATTCTACAATGTCTCAATTGGGTTATATGATGTTAGCTCTAGGTATAGGTTCTTATCAAGCTGCTTTATTCCATTTGATCACTCATGCTTATTCGAAAGCTTTATTGTTCTTGGGATCCGGATCCATTATTCATTCAATGGAACCTCTTGTTGGATATTCACCAGATAAAAGTCAGAATATGGTTCTTATGGGTGGTTTAAGAAAATACGTTCCAATTACAAGAACTACTTTTTTATGGGGTACGCTTTCTCTTTGTGGTATTCCACCTCTTGCTTGCTTCTGGTCCAAAGATGAAATCCTTAGTAATAGTTGGTTGTATTCACCCTTTTTTGGAATTATAGCCTCTTTTACTGCAGGATTAACTGCGTTTTATATGTTTCGGATATATTTACTTACTTTTGATGGGTACCTGCGTGTTCATTTTCAAAATTACAGTAGCACTAAAGAGGGTTCGTTGTATTCAATATCCTTATGGGGAAAAAGGATACCCAAAGGAGTGAATAGAGATTTCATTTTATCAACAACGAAGAGTGGAGTTTCTTTTTTTTCACAAAATATATCCAAAATTCATGGTAATACAAGAAATAGGATAGGGTCCTTTAGTACTTCCTTTGGGGCTAAAAACACTTTTGTCTATCCTCATGAAACGGGAAATACTATGCTATTCCCTCTTTTTATATTACTGCTTTTTACTTTGTTCATTGGATCCATAGGAATCCATTTTGATAATGGAGTAATGGATAATGGAATAGCAGAGTTAACCATATTATCAAAGTGGTTAACTCCCTCAATAAACTTTTTCCAGGAAAGTTCTAATTCTTCCATAAATTCATATGAATTTATCACTAATGCAATTTCTTCTGTAAGTCTAGCTATGTTTGGTCTATCCATAGCATATATCTTCTATGGATCCGCTTATTCCTTTTTTCAGAATTTGGATTTAATAAATTCTCTTGTAAAAGAGAGTCCGAAAAAAACTTTTTCGGATCAAGTAAAAAAAAAGATATACAGTTGGTCATATAATCGTGGTTATATAGATATTTTCTATACTAGGTTCTTTACCCTGGGTATAAGAGGATTAACTGAACTAACGCAGTTTTTCGATAAGGGTGTCATTGATGGAATTACCAATGGAGTAGGTCTTGCTGGTTTTTGTATAGGAGAAGAAATTAAATATGTAGGGGGAGGGCGAATATCGTCTTATTTATTCTTTTTTTTATGTTATGTATCCGTGTTCTTATTCTTTTTTCTTTCTTAACTTAAGGAATTCCCCCGTCTCCTGCCTAAAGAGCCCCCTCTTATTCCCCTTCCTATCTTCTTCCCCCATCTCTCCCCCTTTTCTACCATCTCTCTCTTTTTCTATCTCCCTCATTGTATAATAGTTCGGTTTTCCGCGATTTTTTCCATTCCTCTGTGTAAATAGCCTAATATG